TGTGTATAAGTCCTATATTATAGAGTATATAACTTCGGTCATAGGGATCAATTTCTGGTCGCATAGCTTCATAATAATTCTGTAAAGCTTCCGCATAATTTCCTTCGGATTGAGCCGACATCCGTTACGGTCGTTTATTCTATTCAAAAAATCTCCGTTCCAGAACCGTACGTGAGATTTTCATCTCATACGGCTCCTCCTCTCTGTGCATATTACTTTAAGGCGAATAATCTATAGAAGCGAAATTCCAATATTTTCATTATGAACTGACAGGGGCTAGTATTTTTACAAGAAATTTCTAGCCAGCCTTCCTGCAAGAGCTTTTGTTTTTTCTTAACACCAATCATATGAGTGCCAGATAGAAATGGTAACTCCAACAATTTCTTTGTCCTCAACGTCCCTTATTTTCAGGAATTAGGCACTTCAACGATCTTCGATGGTTATACGGGTATCCAAAGTACGAACGAGATGGATGCTTGTTGTCCTAACCATTCTTATTAGTCCCGATACCGGTGAGGAAAAGGGGTAGTTTATAACAAAGTTTTAATATTGTTGATTCCTGGGCGTAGTGCTTCTTCCCCTATGCTACCTATGGATACTAGTATAGTAAGTAAGAATGACCTCCAATACAGAACCCATAGGTGTAACCTTTTGCTCAATACTTAAATCAACAATTGAAGCATCTGAGGCTGCATCAATCGAGGATACACGACAGAAGGAGTTGTTCCATCTCCAAACTTCACCTTCATCAAGCGTAGTTTTATTTCAATAATTTTGTCTTTCTATCTTGAATCATGGTTCTTTATCGTAAGACTTTTGAGTAAAAAAAAAAAAAAAGAATCAAATCGCACCATCTCTGTAATAGGTAAATGCCTCCTTTTCCCCTGAAGTTGTCGGAATTATTTGTAATAAGATATTGGCTACAATTGAGAAGGTCTTATCAATAAAATTTCCATTTATACGAGATCTAGGCATAATTAGCAATCCATTTTGAATTCTTCTCATTTCCCTCGGGGAAAATGATCTCACAAATAAAGGAATTATACAGTACGAAATAACATAAAAACAGACTTATTCTAAAAAAATATGGACTTTCTTTCTCTACTCAAATTGTTTCTTTTTGAAGAGTAAGACGTAATAAATATTTTTATCGGATTCGATTTTATCCTATTTTAGTTTTTACCCTAGTTAAGTAGTATACCAATGAACAGAAATATTACTATTTCATATAAGTTAAAGAATCAAGAACTTGATTTTCCTACGGATTCTGATAATTAGAGATATTTTGATTTCATCATTATAAAAAAAGAAATATTTTTCTTTTTTGAAAATTGAAGTTTTTTATTTTTGTTTTTTTCTATTAGAACTGATTGGCTATACTTGTACTGCAATAATATGAACAACTCGCTATTCAGTTGGTTTCTGATCAATAATAAGATTATGCCGGAAAGATGGCCGAGCGGTTCAAGGCGTAGCATTGGAACTGCTATGTAGGCTTTTGTTTACCGAGGGTTCGAATCCCTCTCTTTCCGTTTCTGTAACTTCACTAATTCGTCAACGTTACCGGCCACAATGTATCAAATCAAATAACAATCCATAACATTATTTCTATTCCAACAGTAAGACCCCTTTTTTTCCTAGGTATTCCACATTAGGAATGTGGTACGCAAAACCGCTGTAATACATAAGGAAAAGTTATCCGAACGTCGTTTTCGTTAGGCTCAAGTCTGACGGGAATAATATTCTACGACTAACAACTCATTAATTTTCAAACCGACCGATTTACTATCTATTATTTGATTTACGAACCCTTTATATTGGGATGAGTCCACAGTCAAATGTTGTGGCAATTCCTCGCGGGAGGATGAGTCAATATAATTTTGAACCAGAGCTTTCGATCTTTGGTTATCTTTTGTAGTAATAATATCTCGGGGTTTGCAACGATAACTTGGTATATTTACTATACGACCATTAACTAAAATATGTCTATGATTAACTAATTGCCTGGCTCCAGGAATGGTCGAAGCCATACCCAATCGAAAAATAATGTTATCCAAACGCATCTCGAGTAATTGTAGTAAGACCTGACCTGTGGACCCTTTTGCTTTTCCAGCGATATGCACATATCTAAGTAATTGTCGCTCTGTCAGACCATAATGAAAACGCAATTTCTGTTTTTCTTCTAAACGAATACGATATTGTGATCTTTTCCCAGAACGCAATTGGTTTTTAGGATCATTTCCGGATCTAGGTCTTTTACTAGTGAGTCCCGGTAAAGCTCCCAGACGGCGTATTTTTTTGAAACGAGGTCCTCGGTAACGAGACATAAAGACTCCTTTATTTTATTGAAATGCAAATTTCAATATTTAAATAATAAATCGAAATTAAAACTGAACTAAATAAAAGAATAAACAAAATGAAATGAAATCCACTGAAATACTATAAAGTAGAACAAAAAAAAAAGTAGAACAAAAAAGTAAAAGTGGAACGTTGTTCCTAAATGAAAAGAATTGTATCAATATATTGTATCCATATTCAGATAGATTATATATAAGAAGTTAAGGCTACGTTTTATGGGTTGTTCCGTAGATACCTAATTTATCCAATCCCCTTTTTTTTTTCATACTTGAAAGTTATTGTGGCATAAAAGACGAGTAACTTTATATTTGAAGAAAACGGGATATTATTTTCAATATTTCGATAGATTATCTATCAATTATGGAAAAAATCGAATAAAAAACAAATAGAAAAAGAAAGCCGGCTATCGGAATCGAACCGATGACCATCGCATTACAAATGCGATGCTCTAACCTCTGAGCTAAGCGGGCTGACATAAAATGAACAGAAATAATGCATAGGAACTTAATAAACCCCAAGGATCTTAGTTACTATATATTATATTTTTTGTTATTTTTGTTATTAAGATTATATTATTATATAGCAATTATTATTAATTAATATATTTTCACAATTACTTTTTAATAGATTTACATTTTTTTATATGTTATTTTATTATATGTCATTATATTCCAATCCTAGAATATATCATTCTATATAAGAATAAGAAATAATAAGAATATATAATAAATAATAGAATAAGAATGAATATATAATAGATCATATATATAATATAAAATTTATTTCTATTTTAGATTTTTTTATATTCTATTTCTTTACTTTAAAATTAAAGAATAAATCTATATTTAATTCCTATTAATTTCATTTTCTATTTTTTTTTTCATTAGTGAAATTCCAAAAAGGAACGCAAAATAATAAAAATCGAAAAAAAGAGTAGAATAGTAGAATAAAGATGGAATCCAGATCAGAAACGGCTAGCACGAAAAAAAATAAGGATGAGTATCGATCGTTCCAGTATTCTAAATAAAGCTGGAAAAATCCAAAAAGAGAGAACCCATAGATCATATGCACGATATATCTATCTATATTGAATTGTAGATACATCAATGATAGAATCCTTTTTAATTGGAACAAAAACAAATATAGGTTATTCAATGGAGATGATATGAAAGAGGCTAAGTATACTTTTTCGATATTCGATATAAGAATCGATATTTCATTAATTTAAAGGTTCCTACTAAAAAAGTGGCTGAGGTCACAACGGAACGGGCAGATAAATTCTGGTGTCAAATCAAAGAAAGGGGGATATGGCGAAATTGGTAGACGCTACGGACTTGATTAGATTGAGCCTTGGTATGGAAACCTACTAAGTGTTAACTTCCAAATTCAGAGAAACCCTGGAATTAAAAATGGGCAATCCTGAGCCAAATCCCTGTTTTGAGAAAAAAGGGTTTATTTTCTCTATTTCGAATTTTCTATTATATAGAAATTCGAAAATAACAATTTAAAAAAGGGATAGGTGCAGAGACTCAATGGAAGCTGTTCTAACGAATGAAGTTGTTTGCGTTGGTAGCAGGAATCTCCTTCTATGAAAATTACAGAAAGGAAGGGGGACCCTATATACCTAATACATACTGACATATCAAACGATTAATCATAATCACGACTTCAATTTAGAATTTATTTATATAGAATTGAAATTCTATGAAAAATTTACAAGTGATTGTGAATCTATGACAATTCAAGTTGAAGGAAGAATCAGATATTCAGTGATCAAATCATTCATTCCGGAGTCTTATTTATCATTAAAACAAAAATGATTAATCGGACGAGAATAAAGAGAGAGTCCCGTTCTACGTGTCAATATTGACAACAATGAAATTTATAGTAAGAGGAAAATCCGTCGACTTTAGAAATCGTGAGGGTTCAAGTCCCTCTATCCCCAATAAAAACACATTTTACTTCCTAACCCTTTTTTGTTCTGTTGGTAGTTCAAAATCTTCTATATTTATCATTCACTCTACTGTTTCCAAATAGGTATGAACAGAAATACTTGTATTCTATCCAAACTTTTAGTTAGGTATATACGATATATATGCGAATCAACATATATAGACAAATAATTCCATTGTGGAATCATCCATAGTCCATATCATTACCTTACATTTATCAAATATCAAAGAAAGTCTTCTTTTTTTTTAAGACCCAAGAAATTCCAGGGACTCGGTAAGATTTTCATCTTTTTTTAGTCCCTTTAATTGACATAAACATGAATATTCTAGTAGAATAATGTGCGAAAAGTCGTCGTCGGGATAGCTCAGTTGGTAGAGCAGAGGACTGAAAATCCTCGTGTCACCAGTTCAAATCTGGTTCCTGACATGTGATTAATGTATAGATATTCATTCCAATTCATAAAGACGATTTAATATATTTTTTATAGTCTTATAACATGATACATATTTATACATCTAAGAGATATATACCTCTATTTTTATAGGTATTATCATAGTAAAAAAATAAGATTCTCTTTTCTTTTTTTTTGTTTATATTGTGTCCTCTTTCATTCAAAAAAAAAAATATATATATATATATGTAATATGAATTACTCGATTAAAATAAAAATCTCAAAGTAAAGTATAGAGGAGTTAAAGGATAGGAATAGACAGAATTTATTTCAGATATAGTACTAATTCCATTTTAAATTCGACCCCCTTTGATGAATTTTGCATTTTATTTCAGATTCTATTTCTTCACTCCCGCTTATGACGGGCACGGGGTCTATCTAACATATGCGCGGTACAAAGTTCATGGCATGGAGCCCCTTTTATTCTATTCTTTCTGCTCATTCAAAATGGATATCCTAGATTAGAAACCAGGGAGTCCCAATGATTCTTAGCCCACCCATAATACGAATTATGGTCCAGTTACTTTGTTTCATTTAGAACAAAAGATAAAAAGATTCCTTGACTTGAAATCAGGAATTGTTTCATCTAATCCTATAAGTAAACATTTGTTTTTTATCATTCAATGAGCATCTTGTATTTCATAAAAATTGGGAGTAATATAGTCTTTACGTAAAGGCCAGCCTATCCAACTTTCAGGCATCAAAATACGTTTAAGGCGTGGATGATTTTTATAAAAAATTCCCAACATATCATAGGATTCCCGTTCTTGAAAATCGGCACTTCTCCAAATCCAGAAAACAGAGGGAATTCTAGGATTCCTCCTTGGAATAAATACTTTTATGCATACCTCTTCCGGTTGATCTACACCATACTGTATTCTCGTAAGATGATACACACTAGCTAACGACCCGCCAGGTGATACATCATAAGCACACTGAGAGCGTAAATAATTGTAACCATAAACATATGAAATGACAGCAATGGAGTCCCAATCCTCCGGTTTTATTTGTAAAGTCTCTATTCCTTGGTAATCGAAACCTAAAGACCTATGAACTAGCTCATGCTTGACTAGCCAAGCAGATAAACGACCCTGCATCTTTTTGATCTCTCCCACATTTGTATTTATATGACTATTTCATATTTACAATGAAATTTATAAAAATTGATCATTGTTATTCGTTACAAAGAAAAACTATTTGCCTAATTTACCAATTCGTGGGAAAATTTTGAGTTTTTGGATTTGAAAAATGTTTCAGAAGATATCTCTGAAGTAGATGATGATTTATAGAGCAATCTTTGATCATAATTTCCCGTATGAGTACTGCGTCGAACATAAAACTTGTGATTGGTGGTAAAACATCGATTTTCTTGTTGAGACCCAATTTTATCCTCATGGATTTCTCGGGATATCTTCTTACGAAGTTTCGTTATAGCATCGATAACGGCCTCTGGTTTAGGCGGACATCCGGGCAAATAGACATCGACAGGAATTAGTTTATCGACTCCCCGAACGGTACTATAAGAATCGGTACTGAACATCCCCCCTGTAATAGTACAGGCACCCATAGCAATAACATATTTTGGTTCAGGCATTTGCTCATATAATCTTACCAAGGAGGGAGCCATTTTCATTGTTACTGTACCTGCTGTTAAAATAAGGTCTGCTTGTCTAGGACTCGATCTTGGTACTAATCCATAACGATCAAAGTCGAATCGTGAGCCTAGTAATGAAGCAAATTCGATGAAACAACAACTAGTACCATATAAAAGCGGCCATAAACTGGATAGTCTTGACCAATTCGAAAAATCATTTGATGTAGTTGAAATAACAGAATTGGGAATTGTTTGGTCAATTAATGGAAATTCAATCAAATTTATAACTGTTTCCATGTCATTCTTTACTTTCTTTTTTTTTTTATTATCTGAATATTCAGGAGCTAATACCATTCCAATGCCCCTTTTCGCCATGCATAAACTAAACCAGCAATTAGGATAAGCACAAAAATCAAAGCTTCTATAAATACGGATACACCCAATACATCGAAACTCATTGCCCATGGATAAAGAAAAACTGTTTCAACATCAAAAACAACAAAAACTAGAGCAAACATGTAATAACGAATTCGGAATTGTACCCAAGCATCCCCCATGGGTTCTATACCCGATTCATAACTAGAGAACTTCTCTGTTCCTTCACTAATCGGGGCTAAAACCCCGGAAATTACAAATGCCAAGATAGGGATAACACTTGATATTATCAAAAATGCCCAAAAAATATCATATTCGTAAAGCAGAAACATAGAAGCACTCCTATTAATGTGTACTATACTGAATTACTCTATTCGAATTGGAATTGTCAATTCACCCGTAACTTCTTAGGCGAAATAAGAATTTTTTTTTCTTTTTTTTTTTTATGTGCTAATTAGTTTTCCGTGGAATATGTCTATTAATTCAACGGAATTTCACTTATATTTCAATTCTATTTATATATTATACTGTAGACATATCATGCTTTTACACAAACAAAGCTCTCTCTCCTTTTTTTGTATTGGTTTTTGTTCGATTTTTAAATTCATTTTTTATTAAATATAAATAAAAAGAAATAATTATTAAATAAAAAGAAATAATTATTTTATTAAAATCCCGGGAGAGGATTACTGCTTCTATTGATTCGATACAGATATTAAAACATCATCTAATGATGGAATCCTTGGATTATCTTCTTCCCTTTGACTTA